CAGGAACAAGCCTAAATAAATTACTCACTTTTATCTTAACCAAGAAGTCAAGCGACTCGGATTCCATTTGTGCAAAAAACATTTCTTACTTTGGAAATAAAAAATAGATGGAAAAAATTGCGTCCAATAGGATTTGAACCTATACCAAAGGCTTAGAAGACCTCTGTCCTATCCATTAGACAATGGACGCCATTCATTCCGATTTTTCGTATTCTTGTTTGATTGAAAACAAAAAATCGGATGGTATGTGAGAAAATTTTTGGAATTGTATATTCAACGATTCATTAATCCGAATCATAACTATATTAACTAACTAATATATAGTTATTAGTTAGTTAGATATGAAATGAATAGAAGCTCTGATAGAATATTTTGAAAAGGGGAAAAATAGGCGGGTAGCGGGAATCGAACCCGCATCGTTAGCTTGGAAGGCTAGGGGTTATAGTCGACGTCAATTCAGCCTTTTGGACGTCTCTAATTCAAAACCGAACATGAAACTTTTGTTTCATTCGGCTCCTTTATGGAAATGGAAAATGAGTAAATTCCTAGAGTTAAGATATGAGCCGCGAACAAAATGATACCCATAACACCTACGTCAGCTTTTTACCCGAATACAAACAAAATCAATCGCTTTCTAGATGATCCTTCTAGAAGAAGGGGATTCTAACAATCCTTCTAGTTACTTCGTTCTCTATTTCTATTTGAAAGGATCCTGAGGAAAAGGGTTTGGTTTTCTACCGAGCTAAAACAATAGGCCGATGCCTCTAGTAAACCAAAGTCATCGTTGAATAGCTATTTTGCTTCCGTTTATTTCTTTAATAAAAGAAATAGGAAGATTTAGTTACGATTAGAAATTGACTTTCTATCTTGATCCATGGATCCTTTACTCATACTTATTCAATTGGAAGTCTGGATCCAATTGAAAATTCTGTTTCGCAATCGGATCATCCAACCTTTCCCTTTATGAATAAAAAAATAAAAAGGGAATTCGTGGATCCAAATTACGAGAATGTGTACTTTTTTCTCGAATTTCTTATTGAGAGGTAAAGGATTCAATCCTTTTAATAAATAAAGTTTTTGATCGGAATATGAATAAAACCGAAAGACCCTTTAACTTTTAAAGGGTTTATAGAACGAATCACACTTTTACCACTAAACTATACCCGCTACGATATGATTATCGTATACAAACGGACCTTTTGTCGACCAAGAAAATTTCGAATGAATCGTGAAAGAATCATAAAAAAAACAAGAGTGTTGAACTTTGTCGAGGGAGAAGATCCAAATTTAAGAAGTTTTACTAGTAAAAAAAAATGAATTGTGGAAGAATTAACAGTGTTTTTTTAGTTCGGAAAATGAAAATAGAACAAGAATAAAGAATGTAAATAGGTTTTTTCTTTATTGTTTCTTGTTGCTATAATCTATAAAGAGTAATCAATTGCTAAAAGAGTCAATTGAATAGTGAATAAATAGAATACAATTTTCAAATCAGATGTAAGAGATAAAATTCTTTATCTCCAATTCTTTGGAACAAAAAAAGGGCCCGGTCTGGTCAGTACCCAGCCGGGACCTCAGAAAGGGAAGGGCCTTTCGAACAAACTTCACACAAAAACAAAGAGGTCTTCTTTCTTTAGTTCGGCTCCTGGCACCTTGGAGCCCCTCCTATAGATAAGGGAAATTCCTGATTTGTAGATCTCTGTCTCTATATATATAATAGATAGATAATAGTAATAGATAGATAATAGAATAGATACAGGCGAGAAAAAAGGACGGACTCGTTACATTATGTGTAACCTAGTAATTATCTTTTTAAAGTGGGAGAGATGGCTGAGTGGACTAAAGCGTCGGATTGCTAATCCGTTGTACGAGTTATTCGTACCGAGGGTTCGAATCCCTCTCTTTCCGTTTCCGCTGAGGACTTGATTGATTTTTTTTTCAAATTTTGGAAATCTCATGGAGAAATGGAATAGATAAAATTAAAATCTTGCTAAAATTCGAAAATGCACCAAGAAAAAGGCTTTGGATTTTATTCTTCACGTCCCGGATTTCGTCCCGGATCATTAGATAGGAATCCAAAAATAAAGAGAGAGACAAAAAAGATCACTACGGTATAAACAAAGAGTTTCAGAGTAAGCATTGCACAATCTCCAAGATGGTTTGTTTGAAAACAAAAAGAGAATAGATCTTCCATTTTTCTACCACATATCCTATTTTGAAACCAAGAAATTTTTTTCATTAAAAAAATACTTTCATATTCAAATTAGATGTTGTGGGAGACCCTAAGGGGGTTAGGGTCTTTTCCTGGAAAGAATAAAGGATTAAAAATGAGGAAATACGGGTAAACCATAGTTTTGGTGACTATCCAAGAATTCTAGTGTCCGAATCTAGGGTTCAGACTATCCGATTGTTGCAATTGTTAGAAATTTTTCGCGAAAAATTATGTATTCATTTTCTAGGATATTCTGAGTAAAGATCTCATCGAAAGCTTACAGCAGCTTGCCAAACAAAAGCTAAGAGAAAAAAAAATAAAGGGATGACTGGCATAATATCTACGATTGGATTCAAAAAAGCATAGGCTTCAGGCAATTTGCCGAAGAAGAAAAAACTACTCGAATAAAGGGCAGAATTAATACAGATCAAACTTACGGTATTAAGCATAGCGGGCATTTTGTTCTTGGAGATAATTGCAATTTGATTGAGTTTTTGAGATACGGAAAAAGGAAGAAAGTCGATAAGGTATACAAAAAATCCTTCTTTTTCTTGAAATCCACCCAATCAGAAATCCTCCAATTCTCAAAGGAGAATAGAAGAAATCATACTTTCATACAATATCTTAATTGAATTCTATGTAATGATCAATAAATTCAATTGAATTGGATTGAATTAGATTCTAGATATTAGATATCTAGAATCTATAAGAAATTTATAAGAATATGTATAAAAATCCTAATACCAGTATATTCTATAGATATATAGATCTTTTATAGATCTTTGGGCTGGAGTTGACAAAAAATCAATACCAAGACTATTGTTTTTTAGTGTGAATTTAAAATGGAAATGGGGCGTGGCCAAGTGGTAAGGCAACGGGTTTTGGTCCCGCTATTCGGAGGTTCGAATCCTTCCGTCCCAGAGCATATCCATTTTTTCGGTATTTCGTGTTTAGTTCGAATGCAGGGTTGGAAATCGAGGAAATGATTGAGGCGAGGGCGGTTTATCTTATCTTTTATCTATAGGGTTATGGTTATATGGTATGTGTCGTTCTAGTTCAATCCCCAGAATTGAATTTCTGGGATTCAATAAAGTAGAGAAGGTGGAATCTATACTATATGAATCACTTGAAAATGAAGATTCAAAACGTTATTTGTTTATCGATTCTAGATTTCTACCCCTTTTTCTATTCTATTTTTTTTTATCTAAAAATAGATTTAGGTATGTTAAAGCTGCTGTCATGCTAAGACTTTTTCAGAAAAATAATTTCACCTACCCATATTATATTCCAGATATCTAATTTAATACTAATTTAATTCTAATAGAATATATCAAATATATATATACACGTGTTATACATACATAGATAATTACATAGATAATAGAAGTCATTTGCAGAGTACTAATGGAGATTGCAAAATGAAAAAAAAAGCCTAATTATCTGTTTTCTATTATGAGTCTATTTTTTGAATAGTCCTCGATTTGTTTTATCAATTTTTATCAATGAATATATATTCTATATATATATTCTATATATATAGAATAAAATCAACTAAAAATTAGAATTAGTTAGAATAAAAAATAACTAGATTACGACAGCTATGTACAACCAAACCAATGACTATTCATGATTCCACGATTGAATCAATTCCATACGGGTTCCAAATAAGAGGAATGTTATGGTAAAACTTCGTTTGAAACGATGTGGTAGAAAGCAACGTGCGACTTGAAGGACATGATCCTTTGTGGATTTTGACATCCACCATTTTCCATTTATTTAGTATTTATCTAGTTTTTCTAGTAATGAATGATGAAGGTGCTCTTGTCTCGACATTCTTCCATTAGAACCCTTTTTTTTGAGGGGGGTTGTTAATAGTTCACGATGGAGCTCGAGTAGAAAAGGATTCATTTCTTTTTCAGGGTCAAGAATCTAGGGTTAATACCAATCAATTAGAACAACTTCGTAAATATATCTTCTTCCATATATACAAATTCTAAGGATCCGATGCAAACAAGTTTGCAATAAAAAAAAAAAGAAAACTTGTTGCAAGTGATCAAACTTTTTGGATTCAAAGTTCATAGTGTATCGCGGGGAATCAACTGTCCGTACGATTCTTTAATCAAGAAGGGGTATGTTGCTGCCATTTTGAAAGCATTAAGAAAAGAAGCACCGAAGTCATGTCTAAACCCAATGATTAAAAAAAAAAGGATCCAAAAACAAGGAAATACCGTTTGAATTGTCTCGCTAGTCTCAAGAATTGGATCAAACTCAAGAATCTAAATCGAATTTTAAACGAGACAAAGAAAGCGGGGTAAAGACCGCTCAATAAATGAAATTGACTAAAGATTTTCTTTGAAAATTCTCTAACTTGAGTTATGAGTACGAATGGTTTCTTTTTTATTTTCAGGAATCAGGAAGAAAATTAAAAAGACTGAAATCATAGTATAGTCTATGGTATAGGCTCTTTTGTCATTTATTTATTTTATTAGATTTATTTTAATTTTATTAGATAGTAGAATTGCATACATAGATAAAACTTTACTTTGAATGAAATCATTTTTTCTCGAGCCGTACGAAGAGAAAACTTCTTATACGGTTCTAGGGGGGGTCCTGTTCATCTATATCTATCCCAACGAGCCGTCTATCGAATCATTGCAATTGATGTTCGATCTCGAAGAGAAGGAAAAGACCTTAGAAGAGTGGGGTTTTATGATCCAATAAAGAACCAAACTTATTTAAATGTTCCTGCTATTCTATATTTCCTCGAAATAGGGGCTCAACCCACAGTAACTGTTCGTAATCTTTTAAAGAAAGCGGAAGTTTTTAAGGAACTTTCGTCTAATCAAACGAAATTAAATTAAAGTAATACCGAGGGGGGGTAGCAACTTGTATAGAATTGTCTATAGTTTTTCTATACTTGTTTTTTGACCCCCCCCTTTCTGTTCTATTCGTATCTATTTCTCATTGTTTCCGTCGAAACTGCCAGTCTAGAACGAAAAAACTTGATACGATAAATATTAAAATAATAATAATAACTAAATACAAAAAATAAAAAATCGGGACATTTCCTTCAATTGTGCGGTTTTCATTAGAACTTCACTAGCCGATAAGGAATTTATTCCACTTAGACTGATGAAATCCATCTATTATGGAACGATTTTTCTTCCATTTAGATTTTTTTATATTGTTTATTGTATCTTATTGTATCTATCCTATATGTACATTAGATATTAGATATGTAGTGCTAATTATTGGATTGTGATTGTGAAATTTGTTTTATTGCAAATTAAATGCAATTGATTTTTTTTCCAGTCTATTCTTTTTTCAACATTTATTTTATATTGACAACAGTGTATCGAACAAATATAATTCATCTTGATAAGTGAAAAGGGGTCCATTTATTTCCGCCCCATAGGTTTTTTTTTACCAAATGCAAATGGTGTTTTTTTTTTTTTATTGTTGGAAATGATTTGATTAGTTCCTCTCCTTTCTCTTTGTTTCAATTCCATTTGATTGATTTTTCTGGTGTATCTATAACACCCCTGAGTTAAAAGCTACATTTTTTTCGTTTCAATTTTATTCGGGTTGCTAACTCAACGGTAGAGTACTCGGCTTTTAAGTGCGGCTAGAATCTTTTACACATATAGATGAAGTGAGGAATTCGTCCATACCATTGGAAAAGTTTGGAAGACCGCGACTGATCCTGAAAGGGAATGGATGGAAAAAATAGCATGTCGTATCAATGGAAAGTTCCAAGCATATTTCATTCTTATAGGATCGGTAGAAAACCCTGTTGAAATTCTTGGAATGGAACAAAAGAAAGTTGGGTCGAATGAATAAATGGATATGGCCCCAGGGCTTCCATTTTTTATTAGAAAGAAAAAGCAACCAGCTTTTGTTCTTAATTGGAATAATTTCCCGATCTAATTAGACGTTAAAAGTAGATTAGTGCCTGATACGGGAAGAGCTTCTTCTCCCACGAGTGGATTCGATCTTTTTTTAATGAATCCTAAATATTGGCATTCTATATTATAGAAATTATAGAATGGAGGTGTGTGTAAAAGAAGCAGTATATTGATAACGAACGTTTTTTCCGAAATCAAAAGAACGATTAGGTTTAAAAAATAAAAGATTTCTAACCATCTTCTTAATCCGATAACATAGACTAAATGAAAGGGAAAAAAGAAAGGGCAGAGAATCTGTTGCTAAGTTCGAGGTTTTTTTTCTTAGGAGAAAAGCCTGTTTTGACTGTATCGTACTATGTAGCATTTGATAACCCCTAAACTACCTTTGATTCCAATCGAATTTCAAATGGAGGAAATCCAAAGAGATTTACAGTTAGACAGATCTCGACAGCAGGACTTTCTATATCCACTTATTTTTCAGGAGTATATTTATGCATTTGCCCACGATCGTAGTTTGAGTCGATCCTTTTTGTCTGAAAATCAGGATTCGGAAAATCAGGTTTATGAAAATAAATCCAGTTTACTGATTGTGAAACGGTTAATTACTCAAATGTATAAACAGAACCATTTTCCTATTTCTACAAATGATTCGAAGCAAAATGCATTGTTGGGCTGCAACAAGGATTTGTATTCTCAAATCCTATCAGAGGGTTTTACATTTATTGTGGAAATTCCATATTCTCTAGAAGGGAAAAGGCAAAAGATAGTCAAATCTCAGACTTTACGCTCAATTCATTCAATATTTCCCTTTTTAGAAGACAATTTTGCACATTTAAATTTTGTGTTAGATATCCTAATCCCCTACCCTGCCCATGTAGAAATCCTGGTTCAAACCCTTCGCTATTGGGTAAAAGATGCCCCTTCTTTGCATTTCTTACGATTTTTTCTCGACGAGTATTGGAGTCTTAGTACTCCAAAGAAAGCCGGTTTAAAACGAAATCAAAGATTCTTTTTATTCTTATATAATTCTTATGTATGTGAATACGAATCCATTTTCATATTTTTACGTAACCAATCTTATCATTTACAATCAACATCTTTTGGAGTTCTTCTTGAACGAATCTATTTCTATGGAAAAATAGAATGTCTGGGGAGCGTCGTTCTTAAGGTTACGGATTGTCAGGCGAACCTTTGGTTGGTCAACGAGCCTTGCATGCATTATGTTAGATATCAAAGAAAATGCATTCTGTCTTCAAAAGGAACGTCTCTTTTTATGAATAAATGGAAATGTTATCTTGTCACTTTTTGGCAATGGCATTTTTCCCTCTGGTTTCATCCACGAAGGATTTCTATAAATCCATTATACAATCATCTCCTTGAATTTGT